GATGAATCAAATAAGGGTTTCCTTAGAAAAGGATTCTATCAAAAAAGATTCTATCAAAAAGGATTCTATAAAAACAATGATAACTAGATACGAATAGAAGAAGAAAAGAAGGAAATAAAAAAACATAGTATAGAAAAGATATCCAAAATGATATAGAAATCATTATCCTACCCTTATTTTTTATTTCCTTAATTTAATTGAATTTCATTTGATTAGGGCAAAACCTCTGCCTTTTTTAAAATATCCTGAACAGTTCCTGTAGGTTGAGCACCTTTTTCAAGGAAATAGAGAATAGCGGGAACGTTTAAATAAGTTTGATTCTTGATCGGATCATAAAAACCCACTTTCTGAAGATCTCTTCCTTCTCTTCGGGATCGAACATCAATTGCAACGATTCGATAGACGGCTCATCGGGATAGATGTAGATGAAAAAGAACCCCCCCCCCCCCTAGAACCGTATAGGAAGTTTTCTCCTCGTACGGCTCGAGAAAAAATGATGTTTTGTCTATGGATAAAATTAGAATTAGAATAAATAGAAAATCTGTAAAATGAATTATTCTATAATATAATTTCAAATTTCAATTTAACTCATAGTCATTTTTATTTAGCTGCGTTGCTGAAAAAAAATCATTTGTACTCATAACTCAAGTTCAATAATATAATAATAATAATTCTCAAATATATTAAAGATTTTTAAGATATTTTTTTATTGAGTGGTCTTTAACCCACCGTTTTTGTCTCGTTTAAAATTTATTTGGATTCTTTATTCGGATCCGTGAGACAATTGAAGTGGTGTTTCCTTGTTCTGGGATCCTTTATTTTTGTTTTAAATCATTGGGTTTAGACATTACTTCGGTGCTTCTTAATCCTTTCAAAATGGTAGCAACATACCCCTTTTGGGATTTCTTTCTATCAAAGAATCATACCGAGGTTGATTCATGCGCGATACACTGTCGATCGAAAAAGTTTTAGCCGTTCCAACAATTTTGAAAATTTGTTGGAATGGAATCCTTTCGATTTCTATATCGAAGATATACTTACGAAGTTGTTCCAATTTATTAATTGGCATTAACCCTAGATCGTTGCCCCTGAGAAATTAATAAATACTTTCTACTCGAGCTCCATCATGAACTATTTACATTAGAACCCAATAAAAAAAGAAGGGTTCTAGTAGAATAGAACAAACGACGTCGAGCCAAGAGCACCTTCATTCCTATATAAAATGGTGGATGTAACAATAAGAATCCACACCGGATCATGTCCTTCAAGTCGCACGTTGCTTTCTACCACATCGTTTTAAACGAAGTTTTACCATAACATTCCTCTAATTTGGAACCAGTATGGAATTGATTCAATTATGGAATCATGAATAGTCATTGGTTCAGTCGGTACAGAGACATAGTTATTTATATTTAATAGAGAATATCTACACAGATAATAAAGATTTTTCTGAATAAATTTTAGCAAAATGCCGTCTTTTTTTGTCTGAATATAACATTTTTCTATAAATCTCTATCTCAAAAAAATATCTAACAGAAATATTAAGAAATCCAAATATAGAAATAACATAACTAACAGAAATCGCACAAATAAAATAAATAAATTCTATTTGATTCTGCCTCTTCAAGTGACTCAATAAGATAGACTGACCATTTTCAACTTCCCAACCTAGAAGGAATCATTACAAATCTTGATAGTTGAAAAAGTTTTCTACTTCTACATCATTCTTTGAGTCAAGTTTTACTCCTTTTTATTATCATAAAAAAGCAAGATCTCTCTTTCTTTTCAAATGGAATTGTCAATGATGCAAAGCAAATAAGCTAAATAGATCGAACAATAAAAAGAAATATCATTGTTAAATATTTAAATTTTCATATTTTAGGGATGCAATTTAGTTTTCACAAAAATGGAAACACTATTGTCACTGAAATAGGATAACCATACATACCTATAGGCTAAGCACTTCCTCGTTTTATATGTATTTTCATATTTTTTTAACCTGAGGTTAAGTAATCTTTTTCCAACTGTGATCTATGCCCCATTTTCTATGGGTCACAAAAGGGTTCAGTTACTTTTGCATGTCATTTGAACTCGATTTAGTTTGGTTTGTGAAAAAGTCAGATATGATTCCGCGAAGAATAAAAAAAGTCTATCCAAACCTTGAAACAGAACCTTGTTGAACAAAAAAGAAGTATTAGAATACAATGGATATGCTCTGGGACGGAAGGATTCGAACCTCCGAATAGCGGGACCAAAACCCGTTGCCTTACCGCTTGGCTACGCCCCATTTCTATTTTTATTGGATACTTATACTATTAAAGAATAATATTGGTATTAAGTGTTCGTCAATTCCAGTCCAACTATAGAAAATCTTTATTCTTTATAGAATCTATTATAGATTCGTGCTAGGATTTTGGCATGTGTATCTCTAGAATTAATTCAATGGAATTTATTGATCATTACATATAATTCAATTAAGATATTGTATGAAAGTATGATTTCTTCTATTCTCCTTTGAGAATCGGAGGATTTTTGATTGAGCGGAAAAAGAAGGATTTTTTGTCTACCTTACTTTACTTCATTTTTCCTTATATCAATAACTCAATCAAAATGCAATTATCTCGACGAAAAAAATGTCTGTTATGCTTAATATCTTTAGTTTGATCTGTCTTAATTCTGCCCTTTATCCGAGTAGTCTTTTCTTGGCCAAATTGCCCGAAGCCTATGCTTTTTTGAATCCAATCGTAGATGTTATGCCAGTCATACCCCTGTTCTTTTTTCTTTTAGCCTTTGTTTGGCAAGCTGCTGTAAGTTTTCGATAAGATCTTTAATACTATCCTAGAAAATTCATATTTATTCGAGAAAAATTATAACAATTGATAAGATCAAATAAGTCTGACAGTATGAACCTTCGATTCAAACATTGAAATTCTCGGATAGCCACGAGACGCCCTATTTCCTGATTTTAATCCTTTTTACGGCGAAATACCTTATTAGCTTCGGGTCCCTTACAATATCTAATTTGGGTATGAAAGTGATTTGTGGTAATCAAAGACTCTGATTACAAATTTCAACTTCATTTGAATTTCTGAACATTCTTTTCTATTTCTAGAATTCTTTTCTTGGTGTCAAAATAGGATATGTGATATAAAAATGGAGGATCTATTGTCTTTTCTCGTTTTTCTTTTTCAAAAAATGATCTTGGAGGTTGTGTAATGCTTACTCTCAAACTTTTCGTTTATACAGTAGTAATATTCTTTGTTTCTCTCTTCATCTTTGGATTCCTATCCAATGATCCAGGACGTAATCCTGGACGTGAAGAATAATTTTTTTGTTTTTATTGCTTGATTTTATAATTTTCTTAAGATTTTTTTTAGCTATTCCACACATTTAACAAGGAAAAAATAAAAAGGGGTTTGCAAAATTTGAAAGAAAAAATGGAAACTCATCAACGGAAACGGAAAGAGAGGGATTCGAACCCTCGGTACGAATAACTCGTACAACGGATTAGCAATCCGCCGCTTTCGTCCACTCAGCCATCTCTCCCAATTGAAAAAGATAATTACTATGTTACATTACACATCAAGTAAGGATTAAAGAAAGTATTTCTTTCACATTCTTTATCGTTATTATATAATTAGCAATTCAATTTAGATGCTCGAAAGATCCAAATAGAAAGATAAATAAAGAACACCTTCTTTCTTTTATTTTGTTCGAAGTGCCTTTTGGGCCTGGCCCGGTCAATACCCAGCCAGGCCTTTTTTTGTTCCAACGAATTCCCTTTATTTATAGGCAACATACTATAATATAAATAGCCAATTTGGTATCTGTATAAGAATATCCGTTCTGGGGTTTACATATACCTATAATTTTTGTTATAATGGAAATTGAGAAGGATTTTTGATTAAAAAAATAAATTAAGTATGTATCAAAAAATTTTTGCTTATTCTTATGTCATTAGGCAAACCAAAATTTATATTCAAATCCAAGAATAATTCACGAATTGTCAGTCAATAAATAGTTAATGGTTCCCATAAATTTAGGCTTTTTGAGTGAAAATATACATTTGATTTTTCAATATAAAAGTGAGTGGAAGTTTGTGTGTTTTGAGATACTATACAATCAATCGAAGGGGCAGATCAAATACAATCAAAAGGGGAAAAACGGTTTCTTTTCTAATTTTTTCTAAATTTAGAAAAAAGGATTAAAAAGGGATGCAAGTACAATAAACTCAAGTTTACTAATACAACTCAAAAAGGGAAATTTTTATCCTATTGTGTATCGTTTTGGCGGCATGGCCGAGTGGTAAGGCGGGGGACTGCAAATCCTTTTTCCCCAGTTCAAATCCGGGTGCCGCCTCATCAACAAACGAATCGAAATCTCTTGTTCTGTTCCGCTATTTTTTTATGTTCTGGGGATTTTGTAAAAGATTGGAAATCTTTGAATCTAAAATTCAAAGAAAGATTATAATGGTCGAAGCAAGACTTCCAGATTCTCTTCTACTGCTAATGTAATGTCTATTGATTGGGTCTTGAATTACATTGGATAACCGGCCGAGAATTCCACTACTAGTTGGGAAAGTACTTTCTATACTGTAATCTACATATATAGACTCGCGAGAATCTCTGAGTGTTCAGGCATTCAATCACTATTAGATTGAGATTGGATAGATAATTTACCTTTTATAGAAAATAAAAAAAAAAGCCCAAAACAATTTTTACCCCTCGTCAAGAGTATAATATACTATATCCCAACTCCTTCAGAGAGACAATCGGGAAAGGGTACGGATTATAAATCATATAGGAATTTTTAAAATCCATTTATTTGATTGATTCATCAATAGTGTTCGCCCAGAATCCCTTTTTGACTCTGGACCATTCATTCTACTATTATTAGTGAGCAATAATGGAATAATTCTATCATAGAGATAAGGGACATAATTCACATGGATATAGTAAGTCTCGCTTGGGCTGCTTTAATGGTAGTCTTTACTTTTTCCCTTTCACTCGTAGTATGGGGAAGAAGTGGACTTTAGAAGCACTCCTAATTTAGTTGAGAAATGAAAAGGTATCAATTGTTTTATAGATCGTTCTGCAACGCATTCTTTATTTAAATTGAAATAATTTTCAAATAAAAATATCTTCATTTCGAAATTCCATTAGATTCTAGTGGAGAAATGTATTCTATAACAGTAAAACAATTATTTCAGATTCATTGGAAGTTTTCAGATTCATTGGAATATAAATATATATATATATATATATAAATGAAAGAAAAGATTGGGTCCTACGTCAATTCCAAATATGGATTAATAACTACATATATTGAATTGAAGATTGAAGATAGAAGCTAATATAGCATACCCTTTTTATTAGAAAGTCAAGTACAACTTTATACACTACTATAACACTAATAGAGAGTATGGTAAGTAATAAAGCAATTTCTTACTTACCATACTCTCGGATCTCATAGAATATCGCCGATTATAGCCCCTTGATTTCAGCAAAAATAGAATACTTTTCTTTTGATTTCTTCAAAGAATTCAGAAGTCGAGTTTCATTTAAAGTAATTAATTAATTATTTTGACTTACTGTTTTTACGTAAATTATAAGTAGAAAAGCAGTAGGAACTAAAATGAACAGTGCAGTAGCAATAAATGCAAGAATATTTACTTCCATAATCTCATCGTTTTTTTTTATTTCACAATACAATAACTCGGGATTTAATCCCATAGAGATGATAAATCTTTCACCTGTCAATTCAATGAATGCATTACCTATCGATGATATTGAATCGGATCAATATCATGAATAACAATATCTGAGCTATTAAATTAATTAGTCGTGGAGAATTAATAGTATATAACATATGAAGATCTTTTATCCATACCGAATCCAAGATAGGATTCCCGGACCAATCAAAAATTCCTTTATTTATCCTTCTTTTCTGTTCTTTCTTTTCTATAACCTACCTTAGGTCTTCCTTCTAGAACCATCAAATGAAGTATAATCTAACCCGTCCGTTTCCATTAACTACAAAACCCCACCAACAAACAATACAAGCGAAGTGGAAAAAGACAGGAATTAGGTTTTAAATTTTAGTGATCCTCTTTTCTTTGGAAGACAAAACAAAGAAGTATGAGAAAGACGAGTCGCGGCAGAAAAGATGAAATATTCTGTCAACTTCACTATTTTAGTTATTTTCATTTTATTTTAGGGTGTGTTCTTTCTTCGAGAGAATCCTGAAAAAAAAAATAGAGGGAAACCCCTTCGGAATTCAATTATTCTCTCTGTCCCTTCATTTCACAGAAAATGGAGAGGCGAATTGATGTACTTATTGGATCCGTCGGGACTGACGGGGCTCGAACCCGTAACATCCGCCTTGACAGGGCGGTGCTCTAGCCTATTGAACTACAATCCCAGGGAAATAAGAAGAGATCTAGCAGAAAATTTAGATTCTTTTTTTTATTCTCTTGTCTTGTATCAGGTATTTCTTAAGAACAAGAGGGTTATACCATCTGATAGTAGATTGGCGAATTGTTGGGCCGAGCTGGATTTGAACCAGCGTAGACATATTGCCAACGAATTTACAGTCCGTCCCCATTAACCACTCGGGCATCGACCCAACGCCTAATTCATTTTAGACGTTCCATAATCAACTTCCTTTCGTCTCCCAAGTAGACTTGACAAATACATATCACTTGAAATCAAATATAACATTTGATATAAAATAGAAAGTCTCTTCTGAGTAGACTAATAGAAGGACTTGACAAATACGGATCACTTGATAGAAAATCCCACTCCTATAGTCTTTAGTCTTGGTATACCCCCAGAGGGACTTGAACCCTCGTTTTCTCCGTGAAAGAGAGAGGTCGTAACCACTGGACCATAGGGGCCTATGCCACCTTCATTCATAAATCAACTAGAAATAGGTAATAAGACAAATACCATAGGTAACTAAGGCCACCTTAACTTAATATAACTCAGGCCTGGAGCCGCCTTTAGGATTTAGGTGATGCATAGTATATAAATAAAAGGGAAAAACTCGTTAACTATTCTGAGGATTAATGGTAATCAAACTTTACCATTAAACTATACAATCTTGAAACTTGATTTCATTGGTCTTTCTCGTCTTTATCTTTCTGATTCCCAAAGGGTTATGCGTTGGATCCAAGATCCTTCACTCCGCAGTAGATTCAAGGTGGTTTACCAAACTATGATTTGTTCGGTCAAATTATATTGAGCCCTAAGTCATACTGTCAATTAACGACACGACAGGACAGGACAAGAGGGCAATAAAAGAAGAGAGAAGACGGAGATCTAGATTAGCTATACCCGCGTTAATAATAATATAAGTTAATAAATACAACATTCATACAGTTTTCTGGTATTCAATATTCAAGTAGATTAGAATATCTATGCCGTTATTATACATTATAATATAATTAATAAGTTTTGATATTATCAATCCCAAAGCATTGTAAGCCTAAGTGGGAGAATT